GGCCTAAAAAAAGTAATCTTTCTCGATAAAGTCGGTTGATTAGGACAAAATTATATCCCTTTTAAACCGTACGTGCATCTTTGGATGCATACGGTTCAAAAAAATTGCGAAAATAAAGAATCAATGTGTCGATTCCAATCCTATCTCTCTTTTTTTTAAGAGATTCCTGCTTTTCTAATGAAGGGGTTTTTTCTTCCATTAAAAAAAGAAAGAGTTTTTACCCCTTCCTAAAAAAAAAAAGAATTTACTGAACTTATTTAATTAACCTCTCATTGATGTATTGTTTCGTCGAGATTTAAATCACGATGTCATTTTCTTGTTCCTGAATGGGCCCTTTGAATTCTTTTAGGTTCATGTTCTACTCCGGGGAAAGATCTATCCGAATTCTAGTTGTACATATAGGACAAATGATCTCAGTACCACTTCTTTTTGCTACAAGTTTTTTTTTTTCAATTCGTTTCATGTCTCCAAAAAACTATTCAATGTATTTATTATAATGGTTGACATGGCAGTTTAAGAGTGCTTCTCTAATTAAATAAATAAAATAGAGGAATCTTCTATGCATAGCTACAAGCGGTAATTCTACATATATTACTATTACCCATTTGGTATTTTATGAGCAGAGCCTGGATACTCCATTTTTTTAGTCCAAGTTAACCATAAATTCTGCTAATTAAGAATATTGCTCCTCAATCTAAATTAATCTAATTTAACTTCACGCTACGCATGATTGATTCTTCAATCAATACAATATTTCTTGGGCGAAATAGAGGATATCTCGATCGGGGGAGAAAATGGGGAAATTCCATATGACCCAATATGTCTGACAAGTCGCACTATACGTCAACCCAAACTGCATCTTCTTCTCCAGGACTCCGAAAAGGTACTTTTGGAACACCAATGGGCATTAAATTAAAGAAAAAATTTAAGTACTATACTTCACTTTAATATGGAAACGTAAGAATGAGTTTATTGTCTTCTTCGAAGGTTTTTAGAGAAAGATAGAATTAAGAAATAAAAATCTTAATGAAGAGATAGATCGTTCGAATAAAAAAAAGGATCCATACATTCATTCCCCCAAAATAGGACTAATGCTCCCATTGCGTATTGGTACTTATCGGGTATAGAATAGATCTGCTTCTCTTTGTTCTTACGAACAGAATTCAGCCGTTATTTTCAACGGAATACAATAAAAAGTAACCTTTTCTCATACAGAATTCGCTGAAAAGATTAGGTAAATAGTATAAGTCTATTGCAATGTGATAAAGTTACATAGTGTCTATTTTTCTTTGAGAAAGGGGTATTTCCATGGGTTTGCCTTGGTATCGTGTTCATACTGTCGTATTGAATGATCCCGGCCGATTGCTTTCTGTCCATATAATGCATACGGCTCTAGTTTCCGGTTGGGCCGGTTCGATGGCTCTATATGAATTGGCGGTTTTTGATCCCTCTGACCCTGTTCTTGATCCAATGTGGAGACAAGGTATGTTCGTTATACCCTTCATGACTCGTTTAGGAATAACCAATTCATGGGGTGGTTGGAGTATTTCAGGCGGAACTGTAACGAATTCGGGTATTTGGAGCTATGAAGGCGTGGCCGGAGCACATATTGTGTTTTCTGGCTTGTGTTTTTTAGCGGCCATCTGGCATTGGGTGTATTGGGACTTAGAAATATTCTGTGATGAGCGTACAGGAAAACCTTCCTTGGATTTGCCCAAAATCTTTGGAATTCATTTATTTCTCTCAGGAGTGGCTTGCTTTGGCTTTGGCGCATTTCATGTAACAGGCTTATATGGTCCTGGAATATGGGTGTCTGATCCTTATGGACTAACTGGAAAAGTACAATCTGTAAGTCCAGCGTGGGGCGCGGAAGGTTTTGATCCTTTTGTTCCCGGCGGAATCGCCTCTCATCATATTGCAGCAGGTACACTGGGCATATTGGCAGGCCTATTCCATCTTAGTGTCCGTCCGCCTCAACGTCTCTACAAAGGATTACGTATGGGCAATATTGAAACTGTACTTTCTAGTAGTATCGCTGCTGTTTTTTTTGCAGCTTTTGTTGTTGCTGGAACTATGTGGTATGGGTCAGCAACAACCCCAATTGAGTTATTTGGTCCCACTCGTTATCAGTGGGATCAGGGATACTTCCAGCAAGAGATATATCGAAGAGTTGGTGCCGGACTAGCTGAAAATCTAAGTTTATCGGAAGCTTGGTCTAAAATTCCTGAAAAATTAGCTTTTTATGATTACATTGGTAATAATCCGGCAAAAGGGGGATTATTCAGAGCGGGCTCAATGGATAGCGGGGATGGAATAGCTGTTGGATGGTTAGGACATCCCGTCTTTAGAGATAAAGAAGGGCGCGAGCTTTTTGTACGTCGTATGCCTACTTTTTTTGAAACATTCCCGGTAGTTTTAGTAGATGGAGATGGAATTGTTCGGGCAGATGTTCCTTTTCGAAGGGCAGAATCAAAGTATAGTGTCGAACAAGTAGGTGTAACTGTTGAGTTCTATGGTGGCGAACTCAATGGAGTCAATTATAGCGATCCTGCTACTGTGAAAAAATATGCTAGGCGCGCACAATTAGGCGAAATTTTTGAATTAGACCGGGCTACTTTAAAATCTGATGGTGTTTTTCGTAGTAGTCCAAGGGGTTGGTTCACTTTTGGGCATGCTTCGTTTGCTTTGCTTTTCTTTTTTGGACATATTTGGCATGGCGCTAGAACCTTGTTTAGAGATGTTTTTGCTGGTATTGATCCAGATTTGGATGCTCAAGTGGAATTTGGAGCATTCCAAAAACTTGGAGATCCAACTACAAAGAGACAAGTAGTTTGATACAAGACTGCTCTGGTATCTTTATCCTCTATCTCTATTTTTTTCTCGGGTACCCGAGAAAAAAATAGAGACTTGAATCAACTTATTTTCGTTGATTCTTTCCCCTCTTTTTTTATGGTATGGTAAATGATCCCACTCAATCAAACGAATAGATGTGAAAGCTATAATTGTAAACCACGATCGAATCTATGGAAGCATTGGTTTATACATTCCTTTTAGTCTCGACTTTAGGGATAATTTTTTTCGCTATCTTTTTTCGGGAACCACCTAAGGTTCCGACTAAAAAATAATGAAATAATTTTTCATTATAGAAACTGAAGTAATGGGCCCTCATATCAAGAGGCTCATTACTTCAACAAGTCTAGTCTCCGTGTTCCTCGAATGGATCTCTTAGTTGTTGAGAGGGTTGCCCAAAAGCGGTATATAAGGCGTACCCCGTAAAGCTTACAAGTAAACCTGATATGAAGATGGCGACTAAGGTTGCTGTTTCCATTTTTAGAAAATTTCAAGATCACAATGGATCTACGATAAGATCGTTTATTTATTTACAATTACAACGGAATAGTATACAAAGTCAACCGATCTCAACCAATGATTAAATAGGATTTATGGCTACACAAACCGTTGAGGGTAGTTCTAGATCTAGGCCAAGACAAACTACTGTAGGGAGTTTATTGAAACCATTGAATTCAGAATATGGTAAAGTAGCTCCGGGCTGGGGGACTACACCACTTATGGGAGTTGCAATGGCTCTATTTGCAATATTCCTATCTATTATTTTGGAAATTTATAATTCTTCCGTTTTACTGGATGGAATTTCAATGAGTTAGGTTCATACGAACTATGAACCTCTAGTTTTTCAATAAAAAAAAAATTATTTAAAACTTGGATTTATAGACCTTCTTTGGTAGTTCGACTGTGGTATTTCTTTTTTCGGTATTTCCGGAATATGAGCGTGTGACTTGTTATAGTGGATCCTATTGATAATACAGAGAACGGCCCTGTCATCTCTATTAAGATGATTCCACCCCGTCGGATATTTATTCTAATATCTGGAACACGGAATATTATAGATAAAAGTAAGAAAAAAAATATTCTAACTATGATTCATACCTATTATTTAGACCTCGCAACCGGACTAAAAAAAATTTCAGATGGGTATTTCCTAAATTAAATAATTTTTCTTTCTTTAGACTTATGAAATTAATTTTATCTGAAGAACAACTTCTTTCTCTAGATTTTGTTGAGTCATTACATCCACTCATTGAAATTGAATAATTGATGATCAAAGAAATTGAATAATTGATGATCAAATGGTTTTTACTCAAAGAACCCTTTTATTTAGCTTGGGATTAAATCATCGTGGTTCTTGTATGAATCTGAGGTTTTAATTGATTTATAGGGTCTTAACAAGGGAAGTCCTATCACCAGTAAAACAAAAGTCGACCCGCATTACGCACAAAAAACAACAAATTTCATAATGAAAACAAACAAAAATAGGAAAGAGAAGATTCAAGAGGCCTGGAACGATCAATATAAAGAAAAAGAAAGGTGTACGAGCTAACTTGATATTTTTAGCATTAGCATCACAAAGAAGAGATTTCGGATTTTTTTTACTTCCTATCTTTGGCACAAATTGCATCGAGCAGCTAAGAAGTTTTGAACTTTCTATTGCATATACGTCAAAATAGGTATTTGTGTGTTTCTGTTTGAGCCGTACGAGATGAAATTCTCATATACGGTTCTCGGGGGGGGGTCCTCTCGGATTCCCTATCTCAATAAAGTATATGATTGGTTCGAGGAACGTCTCGAGATTCAAGCGATTGCAGATGATATAACTAGTAAATATGTTCCTCCTCATGTCAACATATTTTATTGTCTAGGAGGAATCACGCTTACTTGTTTTTTAGTACAAGTAGCTACGGGTTTTGCTATGACTTTTTACTATCGTCCAACTGTTACGGAGGCCTTTTCCTCTGTTCAATACATAATGACTGAAGCTAACTTTGGTTGGTTAATTCGATCAGTTCATCGATGGTCAGCAAGTATGATGGTTCTAATGATGATTCTGCACGTATTTCGTGTGTATCTTACAGGTGGGTTTAAAAAACCCCGCGAATTAACTTGGGTTACAGGTGTGGTTCTGGCTGTATTGACTGCATCTT